CTTGAATACCTACTATGGTAGAATATTCATGTGGTATTTTCTCAGATTTTGCGCGTGTGATACATGTACCTTCTATTTCTCCGAGCAAAGCTCTTCGCATTGCAATGCCTATTGTATCGGCTTGACCTTTCATAAGTGGGGCCAGAATAAAGCGTCCATAATAAAGACGCTTACTGTCTGCTCTTGATTCAACACACTTCCACTGTAGTGTCCGAGTAGATACTGTTACTTTCTCTCGAACCATAGTATATTATTTGATCAAATCATTGAATTATTTATTTCTCTTGAAATCTCTTCAATGTTTATTTTTACACACGTCTTTTTTTAGGAGGCCTACAGCCATTATGTGGCATAGGAGTTACATCCCGTATGAAACTTAATAGTATACCACTTCTACGAATAGCTCTTAATGCCGCATCTCTTCCGAGACCCGGGCCTTTTATCATAACTTCTGCTCGTTGCATACCTTGATCCACTACTGTCCGAATAGCATTTCCTGCTGCGGTTTGAGCGGCAAATGGTGTACCCCTTCTTGTACCCTTGAATCCACAAGCCCCGGCAGAGGACCAAGAAATTACTCGACCCCGTACATCTGTAACAGTCACAATGGTATTGTTGAAACTTGCTTGAACATGAATAACTCCCTTGGGGATTCTACGTGGATTCTTACGTGAACCAATACGTCTATTTCTACGCGAACCAATTTTTGGTATAGGTTTTGCCATATTTTATCATCTCATAAATATAAGTCAGAGATATATGGATATATCCATTTCATGTCAAAACAGATCCTTATTCTTTTTTTTTTTTTTTTTTACTTATTTTATTTATTTATTTGTACATCTGTACATCGGGTCCTTTAGATTTCGAGAGTCTTTTTGTTTTAGAAAGATTATCCTTGTCTTTGTTTATGTCTCGGGTTAGAACAAATTACTATAATTCGTCCCCGCCTACGGATCAATCGACATTTTTCACAAATTTTACGAACGGAGGCCCTTATTTTCATATTTGTCATTCCTTTTTTTAATTCCGAATCTACTTATTGGAAGAAAATAAGTTTCTTGAAATTTTGAATTTCGAATTGTATCCTCACGAAAGAATGTTGAAATTGAAAAAACCGCCTAATCATTCAAGTCTTTGCTTTGGAGTCTCTAAATTATACGCCCTTTGGTTGAATCATAAGGACTTACCTCAATTTTTAGTCTATTTCCTGGTAGTATACGTATAAAACTACATGAAATCCTTTACGAAACAAAAACCAGAATAATTTTTTTGTTATCTAAACGAATCCGGAAGATACATACCATCGGTAAGTTGTTCAGTAATTAAACCCTCATGAATCCATTTTTGTTGTTTCATTCCAAGTAAAACCGCTTTGAAGTATCAACTAATGTAAGAGGGATAATATTATAAACTTGTCCTTTCTCTTTTTTCACAAATATGACCGTGTCGGCTATTATAAAGATTACCATATATAACACAAAACTTCTCCGCCGATTCCTTCTAGTCGAGCCTTTCGGTCTGTCATTATACCTCGAGAAGTAGAAAGAATTACAACCCCCATTCCGCCTAAAATTCTAGGAATTCGTTGATAGTTAGAATATATTCGTAGACCGGGTCGACTGATCCGTTTTAAATTTAAAACAGTTCTATATGGTCCTTTCCTATTTCTTCTATGTCGTAGGGTTAAAACCAAAAAATATTTATTGCTTTCTTGATGTTTTCTCACGTTTTCAATAAAACCTTCTTGTAAAAGGATTTTAACAATATTTTCAGTGATGTTAGTAGATGGTATTCGAACTGTTCTTTTTTTATTCATGTCAGCATTTCGTATAGAGGTTATTATGTCAGCAATAGTGTCTTTACTCATGATAAACTAAGATTTTTGTTTCCCCCTAATTTTGATATAATCAACATGCTCTTTTTCTTTTTTTCTTAATTTTTTAATATTTATGAATTATTAAAGATATATACGTGATAGATAAACAATTTACTAATTAATTAAATAAATTAAATCAATTTCATTCAAATACTATATTAAGGTCTTCCCCTATAATACTTCAGGTGCTAATGAAACTATTTTAGTGAAATTTAACTGTCTTAATTCCCGGGCGATCGCGCCGAAAATTCGGGTTCCTTTTGGATTTCCTTCTTGATCAATAACAACCGCAGCGTTGTCATCATATCGTATTATCATACCGTTGTCGCGTTTGAGTTCTTTACAAGTACGTACAATGACAGCTCGGACCACTTCTGATCTTTCTAGAGGTGTATTTGGTACTGCTTCCTTGATTACAGCAACAATAATGTCACCAATATGAGCATATCGTCGATTACTAGCTCCTATGATTCGAATACACATCAATTCTCGGGCCCCGCTGTTATCCGCTACATTCAAATAGGTTTGAGGTTGAATCATATCATTTTTTTATCGGTTTTTTCTTTTTCAATGCAAAGGTATAAATAAAAAAAAGAAATATTATTTGTTCAAAACAAAAAAAGAAACCTGCAATTGTTTTTTTTTCATCCCCAAAACCCCTTTCGTTTGTTTCTACATTCCTATCCAGAAAGAATGAATTGAGTTCGTATAGGCATTTTAGATGCCGCTATTGAAATAGCCCTTCTAGCTATATTTTCTGCTACTCCGCTCATTTCATAAAGTATTCTACCGGGTTTAACGACAGCTACCCAATATTCGGGAGATCCTTTCCCCGAACCCATACGTGTTTCTGTAGGTCTTACTGTAACAGGTTTGTCTGGAAATATGCGTACCCATATTTTTCCACCGCGGCGTGCATTTCGTGTCATTGCTCGCCGCCCTGCTTCTATTTGTCTAGATGTGATCCAAGCGGGTTCAAGCGCTTGAAGAGCATATCTACCGAAGCAAATACGATTACCTCGATAAGATATTCCTTTCATTCTTCCTCTGTGTTGTTTACGGAATCTGGTTCTTTTGGGGTTATAGTTGATGGTTGTTTAGCAATTCCATCCATCTCTACTACAGAACCGGACACGAGAGTTTCTTCTCATCCAGCTCCTCGCGAATTAAACAATTTTAAAAAATTAAACAAAAAAAAATACACGGTTAATAATATATGGAATCGTGGGATTCTTTGAAATTTGATCTAATCGATTATAAATTAGAAATTTTTTGTGTTTTAATATATAATTTAACACGTATTCTATTTATAGATAATGTCGTTTTGGTAGAACGCTATAATGAATCTTTATTTTGTTTTTCCTTTTATTTCGAATCGACTAAAATTTAGAAATAAAAAAAAATTCGCGGGCGAATATTTACTCTTTCAACATTCAGTTGTAAGATTAGTCTATGACATGACCTCTCAGAATAAATGAATAGGTTTCTGGTTCGTTCCGCCATCCTACTCAATGAATCATTAGGATTCGTTTTCAATAGAATCTTATGCATTCACAGGTTCTGTCGTTCCCACCACTTCTCGATTAATGATTAGGTCTGAATTTTACAACGGAGCCTCCAATTAAATTTATTCTTGAGTCAACCTTCTCAGTCTTTATTGGCTCGGGGCTCTTGATTTTTTGTTCTATGCACGGATTTGTCTAATTATGGATCAATCAGTATTGATGCTTTATTACATTCCCTTTATATGAGATGACTCATAGACCTTACATATTGGAATTATATATCATTAATATTCTTTTTCTATCTTTCTCTCACCCTTCCATTTATCTGTATACTTTATATTGCTTTACAACCCATAATCAGATTTTTTTTTTTTATGTAAAAAAGATTTCAGTTGCTACAATGATATGACTTATATATCATATCTTGACTGGTTCTTTCTATCCAGATAACACGAAGTGATGAGTTGGTTATTAGTTCTATAGTTATCAGTTTGTACTATGGGCTGTCCATTTTTTGGAATCCCAACCCTAAAAAAACCAACGAGTCACACACTAAGCATAGCAATTATATCAAATGATTAATCGGATTTTTATTCAACCTTATAGAATTGTTCTTTTTTTTTTTTTTTATTTACCAGAAAAAGAATGAAAGAGTTTGCCATTTTTTGTTTTATCACCAGATATAACTAAATATAAGTCAAGTAAGTTCTTATTATTCCTCGTCTACAAATATCCAAATTTTGATGCCTAATACCCCATAGATAGTTCGAACTGCATAGGAACAATAATCAATTTTAGCTCGAATGGTTTGTAGAGGAACTCTACCTTCTCGGATCCATTCAACACGTGCAATTTCTTTTCCGTCGATACGCCCTGCAATTTGTACTTGAATCCCTTTTGTACCTGCCTGTTCAGTTAATTCAATAGCTTTTTTCATTGCTTTGCGAAATGAAACTCTATTCTTTAATTGTCCGGCTATAAATTCTGCAAGAATATTGGGGTGCCCGTAAGGATTTGCAATTCTTGTAATAGCAATGTTGAGTTTTCGGTTTACACAATTGAGTTCTTTTTGTACATGCGTCTGTAATTCTTCGATTCTTCGAGTCCTGTCTTCTATTAATAACTTGGGGAATCCCATATAGATTATGACCTGAATCAAATCGATTCTTTTTTGAATCTCTATACGTGCAATTCCCTCTACATTAGAGGATATTTTCATATTATTTTGCACATAATTTTTGATACAATCTCGTATTTTTTGATCTTCTTGTAGATCCTTTGAATAATTTTTTGGTTGTGCAAACCAAAGAGAATGATGACCTTGGGTTGCACCAAGTCTGAAACCAAGTGGATTTATTTTTTGTCCCATAATCCCCCACTACTATATATATCGTGAAACGTGACATCCGTTTGTATTTTTTTTTTATTCATTCGATTTTTTTTAAGCATAACATAATATAGCGTATTTGTATTTTTTATAATATAAAATATTCTTCTTTTAAGTATTCCTCAGCTCTAATTTATAGAATTTCCTTTTATCTATTTCTTCCTCTTCATCTAAAGATATATCTTTCAATACGATAGTTATATGACAAGTGGATCTTTTTATAGGATAA